GCTAGTGTAGCTTAAATCAAAGCATAACACTGAAGATGTTAAGATGAATCCTAGAAAGATTCCACGGGCATAAAGGCTTGGTCCTGACTTTATTATCAGCTTTAACTCAATTTATACATGCAAGTATCCGCATCCCCGTGAGAATGCCCTCAATCCTCTGTCCGAGAACGAGGAGCAGGCATCAGGCACAACCAATTTAAGCCCAAGACGCCTTGCTAAGCCACACCCCCAAGGGATTTCAGCAGTAATAAATATTAAGCCATAAGTGAAAACTTGACTTAGTTAGAGTTAAAAGGGCCGGTAAAATTCGTGCCAGCCACCGCGGTTATACGAAAGACCCTAGTTGATAAACACGGCGTAAAGGGTGGTTAAGGAAAACAAATTAATAAAGCTAAAGATCCTCTAAGCTGTCATACGCATTACGAGAACACGAAGCCCAAGCACGAAAGTAGCTTTAAATACTATTACCTGACCCCACGAAAGCTAAGAAACAAACTGGGATTAGATACCCCACTATGCTTAGCTATAAACCTAGATGTACGTTTACATAAACATCCGCCCGGGTACTACGAGCACAGCTTAAAACCCAAAGGACTTGGCGGTGTCTCAGACCCACCTAGAGGAGCCTGTTCTAGAACCGATAACCCCCGTTAAACCTCACCACTTCTTGTTTTCTCCGCCTATATACCGCCGTCGTCAGCTTACCCTGTGAAGGTCTAACAGTAAGCAAAATGGGCTCGCCCAAAAACGTCAGGTCGAGGTGTAGCGTACGAAGTGGGAAGAAATGGGCTACATTTTCTATACATATAGAATATTACGAATGACATACTGAAACAAATGTTTGAAGGTGGATTTAGCAGTAAAAAACAAACAGAGTGTTCTTTTGAATTAGGCTCTGAGACGCGCACACACCGCCCGTCACTCTCCCCACATTTATAATCATTCAATATATAATAAAACACTTACTTACACGGGGAGGCAAGTCGTAACATGGTAAGTGTACCGGAAGGTGCACTTGGAACAATCAGGACGTGGCTGAGATAGTTAAGCATCTCCCTTACACCGAGAAGACATCCATGCAAGTTGGATCGCCCTGAGCCAAACAGCTAGCTTAAATACCAAAAATTACCTATCAACATTAAAAATCTTTATAAAACCACAACAACCCAAATTAAAACATTTTACCGCCCAAGTATGTGAGACAGAAAAGGCACTACTAAAGCTATAGAAAAAGTACCGCAAGGGAACGCTGAAAGAGAAATGAAATAAATTATTAAAGCCCAACAAAGCAGAGACTAAACCTCGTACCTTTTGCATCATGATTTAGTTAGCCATTCTGAGCAAAGAGTACTTTAGTTCAAAACCCCGAAACTACGTGAGCTACCCCGAAACAGCCTATCAATTAGGGCCAACCCGTCTCTGTGGCAAAAGAGTGGGAAGATTTCCGGGTAGAGGTGACAAACCTACCGAACCTAGTTATAGCTGGTTGCCTAAGAAATGAATAGAAGTTCAGCCTCACACTCCTTAACTCAAAAATAAATTTAAAATACACGAGACAAAGAAATATGTGAAAGTTAGTCAAAGGGGGTACAGCCCCTTTGAAATAGGACACAGCCTCATCAGGAGGTTAAAGATTATATTAAATAAGATAAACCGCTCTAGTGGGCCTAAAAGCAGCCATCAAAACAGAAAGCGTTAAAGCTCTGGCGGAATAAAAATCCATTATCCAAATACACTATCTAAAACCCCTAATACTACTAGGCCATTCCATGCTCACATGGAAGAAATACTGCTAAAATGAGTAATAAGAAAGAACCCCTTTCTCCTAGCCTACGTGTATACTAGATCGGACCAACCACTAGTAATTACCGAACCCAACCAAAGAGGGAAATGTGAACACCTAAAATACCAAGAAAACTTCACATAAAACTAATCGTTAAACCTACACCGGAAGGCACATATAGGAAAGACTAAAAGAAAAGGAAGGAACTCGGCAAACACTTATAAGCCTCGCCTGTTTACCAAAAACATCGCCTCCTGCAAAAATCAACGTATAGGAGGTCTTGCCTGCCCAGTGACAAGTTAAACGGCCGCGGTATTTTGACCGTGCGAAGGTAGCGCAATCACTTGTCTTTTAAATGAAGACCTGTATGAATGGTGGAACGAGGGCTTAACTGTCTCCCCTTTCAAGTCAATGAAATTGATCTGCCCGTGCAGAAGCGGACATAAAACTACAAGACGAGAAGACCCTTTGGAGCTTAAGACTTAAGATCAACTATGTCAAGAACCTAAAACAAGATTAAACTAAATAGGCAACTGATCCCCGTCTTCGGTTGGGGCGACCGCGGGAGAAAACAAAGCTCCCACGCGGACCGGGACTATACCCTAAAACTAAGAGAGACATCTCTAAGGCACAGAACTTCTGACCACAAAGATCCGGCTCTTACGCCGATCAACGAACCAAGTTACCCTAGGGATAACAGCGCAATCCCCTTTAAGAGTTCCTATCGACAAGGGGGTTTACGACCTCGATGTTGGATCAGGACATCCTAATGGTGCAGCCGCTATTAAGGGTTCGTTTGTTCAACGATTAAAGTCCTACGTGATCTGAGTTCAGACCGGAGCAATCCAGGTCAGTTTCTATCTGTAATGCCACTTTTCCTAGTACGAAAGGACCGGAAAAAGGGGGCCCATATTATTAATACGCCCCACCCCTATTTAATGCAATCAACTAAATTAAATAATGAGAGAGCATAACCCTAAATCAAGATAAGATTATTAAGATGGCAGAGCCCGGTAATTGCAAAAGGCCTAAGCCCTTTCCCCCGGAGGTTCAAATCCTCCTCTTAATTATGATAATACTCCTAATTACCTACCTAATTAATCCTTTAGCCTATATCGTACCCGTGCTATTAGCAGTCGCCTTCCTAACCCTAATTGAACGAAAAGTACTAGGATATATACAACTACGCAAAGGCCCAAACGTAGTAGGCCCCTACGGACTCCTACAACCAATTGCAGACGGTGTTAAACTATTTATTAAAGAGCCCCTACGCCCTTCAACATCTTCCCCTTTTCTATTCCTAGCAACCCCCATATTAGCTCTCACCCTCGCCCTTACTTTATGAGCACCAATGCCCATACCACATTCAATAACAGACCTAAATCTAGGCATACTATTTATCTTGGCCCTTTCAAGCTTAGCAGTCTACTCCATTCTAGGTTCAGGATGGGCCTCTAATTCAAAATATGCCCTAATCGGGGCTCTACGAGCAGTTGCCCAAACCATTTCCTACGAAGTTAGTTTAGGACTAATTCTGCTATCCATCATCATCTTCACAGGAGGTTTTACTCTCCAAATATTTAACACCACCCAAGAAGCAGTATGATTGCTTATCCCAGCATGACCTCTAGCTGCCATATGATACATCTCTACTCTAGCCGAAACAAATCGAGCCCCTTTCGACCTTACAGAAGGAGAATCAGAACTCGTTTCTGGTTTCAATGTAGAATACGCCGGAGGACCCTTCGCCTTGTTATTCTTAGCCGAATACGCCAACATCCTATTAATAAATACCCTATCAGCTATTCTATTTCTGGGTACAACCCACAATATCCTTATACCAGAAATTACTTCAATCAACATTATAACAAAAGCAGCCCTCCTCTCCATATTATTTTTATGAGTTCGTGCATCCTACCCCCGATTCCGATACGACCAACTAATGCACTTAGTATGAAAAAACTTTTTACCACTTACACTAGCCCTAATTCTATGACATATTGCCTTACCCATCGCACTAACAGGCCTACCCCCTCAATTATAACCGGAGCTATGCCCGAATGCCCAAGGACCACTTTGATAGAGTGAATTATGGAAGTTAAAATCCTCCTAGCTCCTTAGAAAGAAGGGACTCGAACCCATATTATGGAGATCAAAACTCCAAGTGCTCCCATTACACCACTTCCTAGTAAGATCAGCTAAATCAAGCTTTTGGGCCCATACCCCAAAAATGTAGGTTAAAATCCTTCTCTTACCAATGAGCCCTTACATTATTATAATTTTATTATCCAGCCTGGGCCTAGGCACCGCCCTAACATTTATAAGCTCCCACTGACTGCTAGCCTGAATAGGACTTGAAATTAATACACTAGCAATTCTACCCCTAATAGCCCAACACCATCACCCACGAGCAGTAGAAGCAACCACCAAATACTTCCTAGCACAAGCAGCTGCAGCAGCAACCATCCTATTTGCCAGCACTATTAATGCTTGAGCAACAGGAGAATGAAACATCAATTGCTTAACTCACCCTATCGCAACCGCACTAGCTACAATAGCCCTGGCACTAAAAGTAGGCCTAGCCCCAATACATTTCTGAATGCCCCCCGTAATACAAGGGCTAGACCTTACAACAGGACTTATTATAGCCACCTGACAAAAACTAGCACCATTTGCCCTAATTATTCAAACAGCATCCTTCACCCACCCTCAACTACTAATAACTCTAGGCCTTATATCAGTGTTTATTGGAGGATGAGCAGGCCTAAACCAAACCCAACTACGAAAAATTCTAGCCTACTCATCAATTGCCCACCTTGGATGAATAATTGTAATCGTACAACTAAAACCACAACTAACTATCCTAACATTGTGCCTGTATATTATTATAACAATAGCAACCTTCTTAACATTTAAATTAATAAATGCTACAAAAATCAATACATTAGCAACAAGCTGAGTCAAAGCCCCCACTTTAACAGCAACTGCTGCCCTCGCTCTACTCTCACTAGGAGGCCTCCCACCACTAACAGGATTCATGCCAAAATGACTAATTCTACAAGAACTTACTACACAAGGCCTACCACTAACTGCAACAATAATAGCCTTAAGCGCACTACTTAGTCTATATTTTTACCTACGGCTATGCTACTCCATAACCCTCACTATGGCTCCAAATACAAACAACTCCCTAACCCCCTGGCGTATACAAAATACACAAAACAAAGTCCTGTTAACCACTACAATAGTCACAACCCTTATACTACTACCTCTAACCCCCCTCGCCCAAATATTAGTTAACTAGAGACTTAGGATAATATCAGACCAAAAGCCTTCAAAGCTTTAAGTAGGAGTTAAAATCTCCTAGTCTCTGCTTAAGGCTTGCGAGACTCTATCTCACATCTTCTGAATGCAACCCAGACACTTTAATTAAGCTAAAGCCTTACTAGATGAGAAGGCCTCGATCCTACAAACTCCTAGTTAACAGCTAGACGCTCAAGCCAGCGAGCATTCATCTACTTTCCCCGCCTCCCTTTAAAAAAGGCGGGGAAAGCCCCGGTAGGCAATTAGCCTACATCTTCGGATTTGCAATCCGATGTGTAATACACCACAAGACTTGATAGGAAAAGGACTTAAACCTTTGTACATGGAGCTACAATCCACCGCCTAAACCCTCGGCCATCCTACCTGTGACAATCACACGCTGATTCTTCTCAACTAACCATAAAGACATTGGTACCCTCTACTTAGTATTTGGTGCTTGAGCCGGAATAGTTGGTACAGCTCTTAGCCTGTTAATTCGAGCCGAGCTAGCCCAACCCGGAGCCCTTCTAGGGGATGACCAGATTTATAACGTCATTGTTACTGCTCATGCCTTCATCATAATCTTCTTTATAGTAATACCAATCATAATCGGAGGCTTTGGTAACTGACTTGTACCACTAATGATTGGAGCACCAGACATAGCATTCCCACGGATAAATAATATAAGCTTCTGACTACTTCCACCCTCTTTCCTATTGCTATTATCTTCTTCCGGAGTTGAAGCTGGAGCAGGTACAGGATGAACTGTTTACCCTCCTCTTGCTGGAAATCTCGCACATGCCGGGGCTTCTGTCGATTTAACCATCTTTTCCCTACACCTCGCAGGTGTGTCCTCTATTCTAGGAGCTATTAATTTTATTACAACCATTATTAATATGAAACCCCCTGCTATCTCCCAATACCAAACTCCCCTATTTGTATGAGCCGTTCTAATTACAGCCGTGCTTCTACTATTGTCCCTACCCGTTCTAGCTGCTGGCATTACAATGCTCCTAACAGACCGTAATCTTAATACAACATTCTTCGACCCTGCCGGAGGAGGGGACCCTATCCTTTATCAACACTTATTTTGATTCTTTGGCCACCCAGAAGTATACATTTTAATTCTTCCAGGCTTTGGAATAATTTCTCACATTGTAGCCTACTACTCCGGGAAAAAAGAGCCCTTTGGCTACATAGGAATAGTTTGAGCCATAATAGCCATCGGTTTATTAGGCTTCATCGTATGAGCTCACCACATATTTACAGTAGGAATAGACGTAGATACTCGAGCATACTTCACATCTGCAACAATAATTATTGCAATTCCAACAGGTGTAAAAGTATTTAGCTGACTCGCTACCCTACACGGAGGATCCATCAAATGAGAAACCCCTATATTATGGGCCCTTGGATTTATTTTCCTATTTACTGTGGGGGGACTTACAGGAATCGTATTAGCTAACTCATCCTTAGACATTGTACTACACGACACATATTATGTAGTAGCCCACTTTCACTATGTCCTATCAATAGGAGCCGTATTTGCCATTATAGGAGCCTTCGTACACTGATTCCCTCTATTCACAGGCTACACAATACACAACACCTGAACAAAAATTCACTTCGGAACAATATTTGTAGGAGTTAACCTTACTTTCTTCCCCCAACACTTCTTAGGCCTGGCCGGAATGCCACGACGATACTCAGACTACCCAGACGCCTATTCACTATGAAACATTATTTCATCCATTGGTTCCATAATCTCTCTAGTAGCAGTCGTAATATTCCTCTATATTTTATGAGAAGCCTTCACTGCTAAACGAGAAGTAATGTCCGTCGAACTAACCTCTACAAATGTAGAGTGATTACATGGATGCCCCCCGCCTTACCACACATTTGAAGAACCAGCATTCGTACAAGTACGAACAAATTAACGAGAAAGGAAGGAATCGAACCCCCATAAACTAGTTTCAAGCCAGTCACATAGCCGCTCTGTCACTTTCTTCTATAAGATACTAGTAAAAAAGAATATTACACTGCCTTGTCAAGGCAAAATTGTAGGTTAAAATCCTGCGCATCTTAAGCTTAACAGCTTAATGGCACATCCCTCACAACTAGGATTCCAAGACGCGGCCTCCCCTGTAATAGAAGAACTTCTCCACTTCCACGACCATGCCTTAATAATCGTTTTTCTAATTAGCACTTTAGTACTATATATTATTGTTGTAATAGTTACCACCAAACTTACCAACAAATACATTTTAGATTCTCAAGAAATTGAAATTGTATGAACAATTCTACCTGCTGTAATCCTAATTTTGATTGCCCTCCCCTCCCTTCGAATTCTTTATCTAATAGACGAAGTAAATGATCCTCACTTAACCGTAAAAGCCATAGGACACCAATGATACTGAAGCTATGAGTATACAGATTATGAAAATCTAGCTTTCGACTCATACATAACCCCAACGCAAGACCTAGTCCCAGGCCAATTCCGACTACTTGAAACCGATCATCGAATAGTGGTTCCTATAGAATCTCCAATTCGAGTACTAGTATCAGCTGAAGATGTACTACACTCCTGAGCTGTTCCCGCACTAGGAATTAAAATAGATGCCGTACCAGGTCGACTAAACCAAACATCCTTTATTACCTCCCGCCCAGGAGTATTCTACGGTCAATGTTCTGAAATTTGCGGGGCCAACCACAGCTTTATACCAATTGTTGTAGAAGCCGTTCCTCTTGAACATTTTGAAAATTGATCCTCCCTTATGCTTGAAGACGCCTCACTAAGAAGCTAAATAGGGTTTAGCGTTAGCCTTTTAAGCTAAAGATTGGTGCTCCCCAACCACCCCTAGTGATATGCCACAATTAAACCCCGCCCCATGATTTGCAATCCTTGTGTTCTCATGACTAATTTTTCTAACAGTAATCCCCCACAAAGTGCTAAACCATACATTTACAAATGAAATTACAGCGCTTAGCGCTGATACCCTTAAATCAGACACCTGAAACTGACCATGGCACTAAACCTATTTGATCAATTTATAAGCCCCACACACCTGGGAATTCCACTAATTGCTATTGCACTTACTTTACCTTGAATCCTAGTACCCGCCCCCACTAACCGTTATCAAAACAACCGTCTAGTATCCCTTCAAAGCTGATTTATTAAAACGTTCACACAACAACTGCTACTGCCCATCAATCAAGCAGGTCACAAATGAGCTATAATTCTAGCCTCCTTAATAATCTTCATTCTAACACTTAATGTCCTAGGCCTCCTACCCTACACTTTTACGCCAACAACACAACTATCACTAAATATAGGCCTAGCCGTCCCACTTTGACTAGCAACCGTAATTATTGGATTACGAAACCAACCAACAGCAGCACTAGGCCATCTCCTACCAGAAGGAACTCCAGTTCCATTAATCCCGGTCTTGATTATTATCGAAACAATCAGTTTATTTATTCGACCTCTAGCATTAGGAGTACGATTAACAGCTAATCTTACAGCCGGCCACCTATTAATCCAACTAATCTCAACCGCCACAATTACACTAATACCCATAATAACCACAGTAGCCACCCTCACCGCTATCTTACTAGTACTATTAACGCTACTAGAAGTAGCAGTAGCCGTAATTCAAGCTTACGTATTTGTTCTCTTATTAAGCCTATACCTACAAGAAAACGTCTAATGACCCACCAAGCACATGCATATCATATGGTTGATCCTAGCCCATGGCCCTTAACCGGCGCAGTAGCTGCTCTCCTAATAACATCAGGCCTAGCAATCTGATTCCACTTTCACTCAACAACCCTGATAGTACTAGGTCTAGTATTATTGCTCCTCACGATATACCAATGATGACGGGACATTGTGCGAGAAGGCACCTTCCAAGGCCACCACACACCTCCTGTACAAAAAGGCCTGCGATATGGTATAATCCTTTTCATTACATCAGAAATTTTCTTCTTCCTAGGATTTTTCTGAGCATTCTATCACGCCAGTCTTGCCCCCACACCAGAACTTGGAGGATGCTGACCTCCCACTGGAGTTCTAACCTTAGATCCCTTTGAAGTCCCATTACTCAACACCGCCGTCCTCCTGGCATCCGGCGTAACTGTTACATGAGCCCACCACAGCCTAATAGAAGGAGAACGCAAACAAGCCATTCAATCCCTCGCTCTCACAATCCTGCTGGGCCTATACTTCACCGCCCTCCAAGCCATAGAATATTACGAAGCCCCTTTCACTATTGCAGATGGAGTATATGGCTCCACATTCTTCGTAGCAACAGGCTTCCATGGACTTCATGTCATTATTGGCTCCTCTTTCCTAGCTGTATGCTTCCTACGACAAATCCAATATCATTTTACATCAGAACACCATTTTGGGTTCGAAGCAGCTGCCTGATATTGACACTTTGTAGACGTTGTATGATTATTCTTATATGTCTCTATTTACTGATGAGGCTCATATCTTTCTAGTATTTCAAAGTTAGTACGAGTGACTTCCAATCACCTAGTCTTGGTTAAAATCCAAGGAAAGATAATGAATCTAATTATAGTTATAATAGCTATCTCCACAGCCCTCTCCATAATCCTGGCTCTCGTGTCATTCTGACTGCCACAAATAAATCCTGATACAGAAAAACTATCCCCCTACGAATGCGGCTTCGACCCCCTTGGATCAGCACGCCTACCTTTTTCACTACGCTTCTTCTTAATCGCTATTCTATTTCTGCTATTTGACCTAGAAATTGCTCTCCTATTACCATTGCCCTGAGGAAATCAACTACCAGACCCCTCATATACACTCCTATGAGCCGCAACTGTACTAATTCTCCTTACATTAGGCCTAATTTATGAATGAATTCAAGGAGGCTTAGAATGAGCTGAATAGGGAATTAGTCCAAACATAAGACCTCTAATTTCGGCTTAGAAAACCACGGTTAAAATCCGTGATTCCCTTATGACACCCGTATACTTTACCTTTACCTCAGCATTTACCCTCGGTCTAACAGGCCTAGCATTTCACCGTAATCATCTAATGTCAGCATTACTCTGTTTAGAAGGAATAATATTATCTTTATTCCTAGCCCTAGCCCTTTGAATATTACAACTAGAAGCCACTGCCTTTTCTGCCGCACCCGTCCTACTACTAGCCTTTTCAGCCTGCGAAGCTAGCGCAGGTCTAGCATTACTAGTTGCTACAGCCCGAACCCACGGAACAGACCGCCTACAAGCCTTAAATCTACTACAATGCTAAAAATTTTAATTCCCACAATTATACTCTTCCCCACAATCTGGATAACCTCCCCAAAATGACTATGAACCACTACAACTTTCCAAAGTTTTACTATTGCCCTAATCAGTCTTACCTGGTTAAAATACTCTTCAGAAACAGGATGAACCTCATCCAACCTGTACATAGGCACAGATCCCTTATCAACCCCCTTACTAGTCCTTACTTGCTGACTACTTCCCCTTATAATCCTAGCCAGCCAAAACCACATCAAGACAGAACCTATTAACCGCCAACGAACCTATATTACGCTACTAACCTCCCTACAAACATTTCTAATTATAGCATTTGGAGCCACCGAAATTATTATATTCTATATCATATTTGAAGCAACCTTAATCCCAACATTAATTATCATCACCCGATGAGGAAATCAAGCCGAACGACTAAGTGCCGGAACTTATTTTCTATTTTATACCCTAACCGGCTCCCTCCCACTACTAGTGGCCCTACTACTATTACATTCTGACGTAGGAACTCTATCAATAATAACCATTCAATATTCCCAACCACTAAATCTTCATACATGAGGAGACAAAATCTGATGAGCTGGCTGTTTAATAGCATTCCTAGTAAAAATACCATTATATGGCATCCACTTATGACTACCAAAAGCCCACGTAGAAGCCCCTGTAGCAGGCTCAATAGTACTAGCAGCAATTCTCTTAAAACTAGGAGGATACGGTATAATACGAATAATAATTATCCTAGATCCCCTATCAAAAGACCTAGTATACCCTATTATTGCTTTAGCCCTATGAGGCGTAATCATAACAGGATCTATCTGCCTCCGACAAACAGACCTCAAGTCACTAATCGCCTATTCATCTGTAAGTCACATAGGCCTGGTAGCAGGAGGCATTCTAATTCAAACACCATGAGGTTTTACCGGAGCCTTGGTACTAATAATTGCCCATGGCTTAGTATCCTCTGCCTTATTCTGCCTAGCTAACACTACCTACGAACGAACCCATAGCCGAACAATAGTATTAGCCCGAGGCCTACAAATTCTTTTCCCACTGACAGCCACCTGATGATTCATTGCTAACTTAGCAAACCTAGCACTACCCCCCCTCCCCAACCTAATAGGAGAATTAATGATTATTACAACAATATTTAATTGATCCCCTTGAACCCTTATCCTAACAGGAGCAGGAACCCTTATTACTGCCGCCTACTCATTATACCTGTTCTTAATAACACAACGAGGGCCCCTCCCACAACACATCATTAACTTACAACCCTTCCACACACGAGAACACTTATTAATGACACTCCACCTTCTCCCTGTTATCCTCCTCATTACAAAACCCGAAATCATATGAGGTTGATGATACTGTAGATATAGTTTAACATAAAACATTAGATTGTGGTTCTAAAAATAGAGGTTAAACTCCTCTTATCCACCGAAAGAGGCCAGAAGCAATAAGGACTGCTAATCCCTATCACCATGGTTAAACTCCACGGCTCATTCAAACGCTTCTAAAGGATAATAGTCCATCCGTTGGTCTTAGGAACCAAAAACTCTTGGTGCAACTCCAAGTAGCAGCTATGGTAAACACTATTATAATTACTACTCTCCTATTAACCTTAACAGTCCTTATCTGGCCTCTCATCATAACACTCAACCCACAACCCCTAAAACAAGATTGAGCCCCTAAATATGTTAAAACAGCAGTAAGCACCGCATTCTTCATTAATCTCATTCCATTACTCATTTTTTTAGACCAAGGAACAGAAACTATTATTACCACATGAAACTGAATAAACATTTCAAGTTTCGACATTAATATTAGCTTTAAATTTGACCACTACTCACTAATTTTCACCCCCCTAGCCCTATACGTCACATGATCAATTCTAGAATTTGCATCCTGATATATACACTCCGATCCCTACCTAAATCGATTCTTTAAGTACTTACTATTATTCCTAGTAGCAATAATTACCTTAGTCACTGCCAATAACATATTCCAGCTATTTATCGGTTGGGAAGGAGTAGGAATTATATCATTTTTACTAATTGGCTGATGACACGGGCGAGCCGACGCCAACACAGCAGCCCTACAAGCAGTTATCTACAACCGAGTTGGAGATGTAGGCCTAATCCTAACCATAGCCTGAATCGCAATAAACTTTAACTCTTGAGAAATCCCACAGATCTTTCTTTTATCCAAAAACTTCGACATAACCTTGCCCTTAATAGGAATTATTCTAGCCGCCACCGGAAAATCCGCACAATTCGGTTTACATCCCTGACTCCCCTCCGCCATAGAAGGTCCAACCCCAGTATCAGCTCTACTACACTCAAGTACTATAGTAGTGGCAGGTATCTTCTTACTAATTCGACTTCATCCCTTAATAGAAAATAATCAACTAGCACTAACCATCTGTCTATGTCTAGGCGCCCTAACGACCCTTTTCACTGCTACCTGTGCCCTCACCCAAAATGACATCAAAAAAATTGTAGCATTCTCAACATCCAGTCAACTAGGTTTAATAATAGTCACTATTGGACTTAATCAGCCCCAACTAGCCTTCCTACACATCTGTACCCACGCTTTCTTCAAAGCCATACTATTTCTATGTTCAGGATCTATCATCCACAGCCTCAATGATGAACAAGACATCCGAAAAATAGGAGGACTACACAAAATCATACCATTCACCTCCTCTTGTCTTATTATTGGAAGCCTAGCCCTTACAGGAATACCTTTCCTAGCAGGGTTCTTCTCAAAAGACGCAATCATTGAAGCCCTCAATACCTCTCACTTAAACGCCTGAGCCCTAGCTCTAACACTAATTGCCACATCCTTCACAGCAGTCTACAGCCTACGAGTCATCTTCTTTGTAACCATAGGCTCACCTCGATTCACAACGCTATCCCCAATTAATGAAAACCACCAAACACTAACTGCACCTATCGAACGCCTAGCTTGAGGAAGCATTATTGCAGGTCTAATTATTACCATAAACTTCCTACCATCAAAAACCCCCACCATAACAATACCCCTCTCTCTTAAACTAGCTGCATTACTAGTCACAATCGCAGGCCTTATTATTGCACTAGCCTTAGCCACAGCAACCACCAAACAAATTAAAACCTCCCCCTCACTATTACTCCATAACTTCTCCAACATACTAGGATTCTTCCCTCATATTATCCATCGTGCTATACCTAAACTAAACCTATTACTTGGTAAACAAGCAACTAAATTTGACCGACAATGACTAGAAATTGGGCCAAAAGGCCTACACCCCGCACATCACTATATCTCTGCACTTTTTGACAAAACTAACACCAACATTATTAAAGTCTACCTGACCTCTTATTTAATCTCAACCGCCCTAGCCATTGCCCTCCTGTCCACATTTTAAACTGCTCGAAGCGCCCCACGACTTAAACCACGTGTTAACTCCAATACCACAAAAAGGCATAATAATAAAACCCATGCACAAATAACTAATATTCCACCCCCAACAGAATATATTAAAGAAACTCCGCCCACATCTCCCCGCACCATAAAAAATTCTTTAAACTCATCTGCAACAACTCAATCCCCACAACCACTTCAAAATCACCACCCTACCATTCCCACCCCAAACATATATATTAATACATAAGCTTTTACCGAACCCACCCCCCATGTTTCAGGAAAAGGCTCAGAAGCTAAAGCCGCTGAATAAGCAAACACTACTAACATCCCCCCCAAATAAATTAAAAATAATATTAAACCAATTAATGACCCACCATGCCCGACCAAAACTACACATCCAACCCCAGCTGCCATTGCCAGCCCTAACGCCGCAAAATAAGGAGCAGGGTTAGAAGCAACGCCCACCAAGCCCACCACCAAACTCAATAAAAGAAGATCAAGAAAATACATCATAATTCTCACCAGGATTTTAACCAGGACTAATGACTTGAAAAACCACCGTTGTAATTCAACTATAAGAACTTATGGTCATCCGAAAAACACACCCTCTATTCAAAATTGTTAACGACGCATTAATTGATCTTCCCGCCCCCTCCAACATTTCTGCATGATGAAATTTTGGCTCCCTCCTACTACTTTGTCTAATAATACAAATTATAACAGGATTATTTCTAGCCATACATTACACATCAGATATTTCAACCGCATTTTCATCTGTAGCCCATATTTGCCGAGACGTAAACTACGGATGAGTTATCCGCAACCTCCACGCTAATGGAGCCTCTTTCTTCTTTATCTGCATTTACCTTCACATCGGACGAGGCCTATACTACGGTTCCTATCTATACAAAGAAACCTGAAATATTGGCGTAATCTTACTACTTCTTGTAATAATAACAGCATTTGTTGGATACGTCCTACCATGAGGTCAAATATCCTTCTGAGGAGCAACAGTAATCACAAACCTCCTTTCAGCAGTACCTTATATAGGAGACATACTAGTACAATGAATCTGAGGTGGATTTTCAGTAGACAATGCAACATTAACACGATTCTTCGCATTCCACTTCCTACTGCCATTTGCAGTTGTGGCAGCCACACTTCTACACGCTCTCTTCCTACATGAAACCGGCTCAAACAACCCATTAGGCCTAAACTCCGACGCAGATAAAATTTCCTTCCACCCATACTTCTCCTACAAAGACATTCTAGGCTTCATCCTCCTATTAACAGCTCTTGCATCCCTAGCACTCTTCTCCCCTAACCTCCTAGGAGATCCAGAAAACTTCACCCCCGCTAACCCCTTAGTAACCCCTCCTCACATTAAGCCAGAATGATATTTTCTATTTGCATACGCCATCCTACGTTCTATCCCAAACAAACTAGGAGGAGTTCTCGCCCTCCTATTCTCCATTTTAGTACTCATAGTTGTGCCTCTACTTCATACATCCAAACAACAAGGCCTCACCTTCCGTCCCATCTCCCAATTTATATTTTGAGTACTAGTAGCAGACGTAATAATTCTCACCTGAATTGGAGGAATACCAGTCGAGCACCCATTCATCATCATCGGACAAATTGCCTCTGTCCTATACTTCTCATTATTCCTAGTATTAAACCCTCTAACAAGTTGATTAGAAAACAAACTTCTAAACCTTCAATGCCCTAGTAGCTTAGCCATTAAAGCGCCGGTCTTGTAATCCGAAGATCGAAGGTTAAAATCCTTCCTAGTGCCAGAAAAGAGAGATTTTAACTCCCACCCCTAACTCCCAAAGCTAGGATTCTAAACTTAACTATTTTCTGTTAACAGTATGTTCCGACATGCATTAACTTACTATGGTATAGTACATAATATGCATAATACAACCCCATGCTTTAGTACATATTATGCATAATTTTACATAATGGTTTAAAATCATTACACTAAGCCGGCCACTTAAATTATCTAGTACTCTCCTACATCAGCTAGTCACAAAACCACTACATACATATGCCACCTATTGAAGTTCCACAAGAACTCCCGTCGACGGGAAGAAATTGTCTACTCAAATAACTGCACGTTCCAATAATTCCTATGTTTAAACAACAGTTCGTTTACTTAAACCTTATTAATGTAGTAAGAAACCATCAACCCTGTATACCTTAATGTACGGACTCCTTGATAGGGTCAGGGACAAAACTTGTGGGGGTTTCACAACTTGCACTATTACTGGCATCTGGTTCCTATTTCAGGTCCATTCGTCTCTAGACCCCCCATATTGTGAATTATCCTGGCATAAGTTAATGGTGGGACCTCTTTATAGCACAAACCCCCCAAGCAAAGCGTTCATTTAAAGGCATTGATTCTTTTTTTTGGGGTCACTTTCACTTGGCATACTTCATGCATCAATCCCAATTAGTCCCATCAAGGGAGTCCATTTCCTTGCTTAATGGATAATCTATGTAATGTTTTAATGACATAACCCTAAAGATCCACAAACATGTATATCAAGTGCATACCCTTGTCCTTAACTCCTCATACTACCTAAGACTGCCCCCCCTCTCGCGCGCGGTAAACCCCCCTACCCCCTAATGCCGAGCGAGTCCTAAGTTATCCTGTTAAACCCCTAAACCAGGTTAGGCCCGACTGACATCATCAACTAGTTATGGTGTGTGTTGATATATAGTGTTACAAATTTGAATTATATTATATA